AATGATGAGCCTGACTAAAGGACTATCGTGATAGGATAAAATATGTAGTACAAATTATAAACTACCTTCATTACATCTAACAGAATCAAACTATTACCATCAAGCATCAAAAGCCGCCGTGCACCATACACCAAGATGTAATAATTCAACCTCACCATAGAAAAGTAAGCTAAGCCAAGCTAATGGGTTCATACCCCATAAATAGAGTTTAAACTCTCTTCTCTGATGCCCAGAAACTCAACTAAAATCCTACTACTAACCACCCTGGTCGGAGGTATAATAGTATCTGTATCCTCCAATTCCTGATTAGGAGCATGAATAGGCTTGGAAATCAATCTAATATCATTTATCCCCCTAATATCCAATGTTAAAAACATATACAATACAGAAGCCTCACTAAAATACTTCATTGTACAAGTACTCGCCTCAGCAACATTACTCTTCATAGTAGTAATAAAAACCTTAACGGAAGACCTATTCACATTAGAAAGAAGCACATATACATCTATAATCATTTGTACTCCCCTCCTGTTAAAAAGTGGAGCAGCCCCCCTCCATTGATGATTTCCAGGAGTAATAGAAGGACTAAGATGAGAAAATTGTGCACTACTAATAACTATTCAAAAAGCAGCCCCATTGATATTAATATCATACCTGATCGAAATCAATGCCTTTACATTAAGAATTGTTTTACTATCAACAATAGTAGGATCAATCGGAGGATTAAACCAAACCTCAATACGAAAAATCCTAACCTATTCGTCTATTAACCACACAGGATGAATATTAATTGCACTAACCACAAGCGAGTCCTTGTGAATAATATACTTCGCAATCTATTCAACACTGGCACTAACAGTAGTGTCAGCCATCAAATTGTCTGGAACATCCTTTATTAATCAAACTATATTAACAAACAAAGAAACCACACTAATAAAATTTATAATATTTACATCTCTCCTCTCCTTAGGAGGGCTCCCCCCATTCCTGGGATTCCTTCCTAAGTGAATTGTTATTCAAGCCATAATTACAAACAACATGGCCCCACTAGCAACAATTGTAGTAGTAACCTCACTAATCACCTTGTACTACTACCTAAAAATTTCATACTCAAGATTCATAATTCTAAATGTAGAACCAAAGTGAAACTTTAAGTCCCATAAAAACGAGACAACAAGAAATATAACAGCAGTAATCTTATCATCAGTGTCCTTAACAGGAATAATAATCTGCACAATCATCACCAACATTAATTAAACCGAAGGCCTTAAGTTAAACGCAAACTAATAACCTTCAAAGCTATAAATAAAGGGCTTCCTTTAGGCCTTGGTAAGTCCTTTAACTCACCCCTACAGAATTGCATTCTGTAATCACACAATGAATACAAGGCTCCCAAAATACTTGTAGTGGAAGAGCAACGTAAATGCTCCTAAATAGATTTACAGCCTATCGCCTACTTATTAATCTCAGCCACCCCACTAATTTTCACCCGATGATTCTTCTCAACAAATCACAAGGATATTGGAACTTTATACTTCGTATTTGGAGCTTGATCAGGAATGGTTGGAACCTCCTTAAGAATGCTTATTCGGACAGAGCTAGGTCAACCAGGATCCCTAATTGGAGATGATCAAATCTACAACGTCATCGTCACAGCTCATGCTTTTGTTATGATTTTCTTCATAGTTATACCAATTATAATTGGTGGCTTTGGAAATTGATTAGTGCCGTTAATACTAGGCGCACCAGACATAGCATTCCCACGAATAAATAACATAAGATTCTGGCTGCTCCCCCCATCCCTAACGCTGTTACTTACTAGTAGAACGGTAGAAAGCGGGGTAGGTACAGGTTGAACTGTTTATCCCCCTCTTGCTAGAGGAATTGCCCATGCTGGGGCATCTGTAGACCTAGCAATCTTCTCACTACACTTGGCAGGAGTCTCATCCATCCTAGGTGCAGTAAACTTTATCACAACAACAATCAACATAAAACCAAAAAGCATAAAACCTGAACGGATCCCACTATTTGTATGATCAATTGCTATTACCGCCTTGCTATTATTACTATCCCTACCAGTGTTAGCAGGAGCAATTACAATACTACTAACAGACCGCAACCTAAATACATCATTTTTTGACCCTGCGGGAGGGGGGGACCCTATTCTATACCAACACCTGTTTTGATTCTTTGGACACCCAGAAGTCTATATTCTCATTCTACCAGGATTTGGTATAGTCTCCCACATCATTTGCCATGAAAGAGGTAAAAAGGAAGCCTTTGGAAATCTAGGAATAATCTTCGCTATACTAGCAATTGGGCTACTTGGATTTGTAGTATGAGCTCACCACATATTCACTGTAGGAATGGATGTCGATACACGAGCATACTTTACATCAGCGACAATAATTATTGCAGTACCAACCGGAATTAAAATTTTCAGCTGGCTTGCCACAATGTATGGAACCCGAATAACATATAGAGCAGCCTGCTTATGGGCACTAGGATTTGTATTCTTATTCACAATAGGAGGCCTTACAGGAGTAGTACTAGCCAACTCATCAATCGACATCGTACTACATGACACTTACTATGTGGTAGCACACTTCCACTACGTATTGTCAATGGGTGCAGTGTTTGCAATCATAGGAGGATTTGTACAATGGTTCCCACTATTTACGGGGCTAACAATAAACCCAAAATGACTAAAGGCCCAATTCGCTGTTATATTTGTGGGAGTAAACCTAACATTCTTTCCACAACACTTTCTAGGACTAGCCGGTATACCACGACGATATTCAGACTACCCAGACGCATACACCACGTGAAACATTATCTCATCAATAGGATCTACAATCTCATTCGTAAGAGTGATAATATTCTTATTCATTATATGAGAAAGAATTACATCCAACCGACCAATTCTATTTCCCACACATACTAGAAATTCAGTTGAATGATTACAAAATTTCCCACCAGCAGAACACAGATACTCAGAGCTACCAACTATTTCTCTAACTAACTAACAATCTAACGTGGCAGATAAGTGCGGTGGATTTAAGCTCCACAAATAAAGTTTAAACTTTCATTAGAATAATGGCAACATGATTAAAATTAACACTACAAGACAGAGCATCACCCGTCATAGAACAATTAATCTTCTTCCATGATCATGCACTAATAATTATACTAATAATTATTACTGCAGTATTTTACACAATAATTATAATTATCCAAAATAAACAAACCAGACGATTCATATTAGAAGGACAAATAGTTGAAACCCTATGAACAATTGCACCTGCAATTATCCTAGTATTTATTGCAATTCCATCCCTACGTTTATTATACTTGATAGACGAAATCCACAACCCGGTAATAACCCTAAAAACTGTCGGACACCAGTGATACTGAAGCTATGAATACTCAGACTTCACAAAACTAGAATTCGATTCATACATAGTACAACAAGAAGACCAACCAATCAATGCATTTCGTCTATTAGACACTGATAACCGAGTAGTATTACCAATAAATTCACCGATCCGAATAATTGTGACAGCAGCAGACGTCCTACACTCATGAACAGTACCGAGATTAGGGGTAAAAACAGACGCCACCCCGGGACGACTTAACCAAATAAGTTTTTCAATTAACCGACCAGGCCTGCTATATGGACAATGCTCAGAAATCTGCGGAGCAAATCATAGATTTATACCAATCGTAATTGAAAGAGTATCAACAAATCAATTTATTAACTGAGTATCAAAGATAAGAGAATCATCAGATGACTGAAAGCAAGTAATGGTCTCTTAAACCAGTATATGGTATCCTAGCAAATATCTCTGATGACAAAGGATTAGTTAACTTATAACATCAGAATGTCAAACTGAAATAATCATAAAGATATCCTTTTATACCTCAAATAATACCCATAGAATGAACTTTACTATATATCACATTTATAATAACATTCCTAATATTTAATATTATAAACTACTTTGGTCAATCACCAAATAAACAAAGAAAAACAAAAAAGTCCATTAAAACCCACAAAACAATTTGAAAGTGATAAGAAATCTATTCTCAATCTTTGATCCAACCACAGAAATCAATAACCTACCACTAAACTGAACAAGAACCGCCATCGGACTTATATTAATCCCAACAAGAATTTGATTAATCCCATCTCGAAACAGAATAATAGTAGGCTTATTAATAAATAAATTACATCAAGAAATAAAAACAATTCTAAGAAAGGGAAACGAAAATAAAGGAAATTCATTCATTTTAACATCCCTATTCCTAATAATTTTAACAAATAATTTCTTAGGACTATTCCCATACATCTTTACCAGAACAAGACACTTAACACTTACACTAACCCTAGCCCTACCAATATGATTAAGATTTATATTATTCGGATGAATCAAGAACACCAACCACATGTTCGAACATTTAGTCCCCCAAGGCACACCAACCATATTAATACCATTTATAGTAATTATTGAAACAATTAGTAATTTAATCCGACCAGGAACACTAGCAGTACGCCTAACTGCAAACATAATCGCAGGACACCTACTATTAACCTTACTAGGAAACAATGGGCCATCCATAAGCCACACACTACTAACTGTACTAATTGTTGCACAAATCCTCCTACTTATTTTAGAAGCAGCAGTAGCAATTATCCAATCATATGTATTTGCAATTTTAAGAACCCTATACTCTAGAGAAGTTAATTAATGTCAATACACGAAAATCACCCCTTCCACATAGTAAATAAAAGACCATGGCCCCTCACAGGAGCGATTGGAGCTATAGTAACCTTAATAGGACTAATTAAATGATTCCATCAATACGACGACAGACTGCTGAGAATTGGAGCAATTATTACTGTCCTAACCATAATCCAATGATGACGGGATGTAACACGCGAAGGAACCTATCAAGGCCTACATACAAAAATAGTAACAAAAGGCCTACGATGAGGAATAATCCTATTTATTGTATCAGAAGTCCTATTCTTCGTATCATTCTTCTGAGCATTCTTCCACTCAAGCCTATCCCCAACAATTGAACTAGGATCAACTTGACCACCAACAGGAATTCAACCTTTCAACCCGCTTCAAGTCCCCCTACTAAATACAGCAATCCTTCTAGCATCAGGAGTAACTGTAACCTGAGCACATCATGGATTACTAGAAAATAACGCTACTCAAGCAACACAAGGGCTATTCTTCACAGTCCTACTAGGACTATACTTCACCGCATTACAGGCATACGAATACCTTGAAGCACCGTTCACAATTGCAGACTCAGCATATGGATCAACATTTTTTGTAGCAACAGGATTCCACGGACTACACGTAATCATTGGAACAACATTTTTAACCACATGCCTCCTACGACACACTACATTACACTTCTCATCAAACCACCACTTCGGATTTGAAGCAGCAGCATGATATTGACACTTTGTAGACGTAGTATGACTATTCCTATATATCTCAATCTACTGATGAGGAAGATAAAACAATATTTATCTAATACAAGAAAAGTATACTTGACTTCCAATCAAGAAATTTGTGAAAACAAGATAAATAATAATAATAATTACAACAGCAGCACTAGTAACCCTAACCTTATCGGCAGCAATTATAATCTTAGCAACATTAATCTCAAAAAAAATCAACGAAGACCGAGAAAAAAGATCACCATTCGAATGTGGATTTGACCCTAAAAACTCAGCACGACTACCTTTCTCATCACGATTCTTTTTAATTGCAGTAATTTTTATAATCTTTGACGTAGAAATTGCCCTCCTACTACCCATACCAATTACTATAATAACATCAAACATAAAAGCATGAATAACCGTGAGATCGGTATTCCTACTAATCCTCATCATCGGACTATATCACGAATGAAACCAAGGGTCTTTAGAGTGAAGAAATTAACGGGACTATAGTTAAAAATAACATTTGAGTTGCATTCAAAAAGTACTACCCTTAAATAGTTAGTCTCATTATTAACCCAAATAAGCGAGAAGCAAACATTGCAATCAGTTTCGACCTGATCTTAGATATAAAATTATCCCCGCTTTTAAACTTTAACTGAAACCAAAAAGAGGTATATTATTGTTAATAATAAAATTGAATGGATTATTCCTGTTAAGGAAGTGACAGGAAAGTGAATGCTGCTAACTTATCACTATAGCGGTTAAAATCCGTTTACACTTCTATATTTATATAGTTTAGAAAATAAACATTACACTTTCACTGTAAAGACAAAGGAATCCTTTTATAAATAACACTTAAAGATAGTATATACCTCATCGACATCTTCAGTGTCGCGCTCTAAACATAAGCTATTCAAGTAAATATTGAGAACAAATAACAAAATAACAACTCACATAACAAAAAACCCTAAAAACACCTTTAAATTATTATACTGAAATCATTGATTGACCCTACCCAAACTAAAAAGAACTCAATATAAACCCTGCCCGCCAAAAAATTCCATTCAACCGGAATCAAAAACCCTTGTCGCCCTATATCCCACCTCCAGGGGACTAAAGGAAACGCCATAAGTAGAAAAAAAAGGTATAAACCACATAGAACCAGAGAACGAAGAAACACGATACAAATAAATAGAAAATAACTTATCACCAAAAACAAACCCAGCAATCTCATAACCCAATCAACCGCCCAGAAACACTACAAACAAAGTAAGAAACCTCAAATAATAAGGCAAACAAATCACAGAAGGAGTAGGGCAAATCAACCACATGAGAGAGCCCCCACCAAAAATAGACATAACTAGCAAGCCAATCATACCAACCATTATATTATAGTTGGTCTCGACCATAGAATACGAAGAAACAAAATTAAAATCACCACACAAAACAAAGTAAAATAAACGAAAGGAATAACAAACAGTCAAACCAGTAGATACAAACAGCAGAAAAAACCCAAACATATTTACATATCTCATAGAAAACATTTCCAAAATAAAATCCCTAGAATAAAACCCAGCCAAGAAAGGCATGCCACAAAGAGCAAAATTAGAAACCATTAAACTAGAGGAAGTAAAAGGTATATAAACAGACAAACCACCCATAAAACGAATGTCCTGAGAATCCCCTATAGAATGAATAACACCACCAGCACACATGAACAACAAAGCCTTAAACAACGCATGAGTCAATAAATGAAAAAAAGCCAAACCAGAAAGACCAATAGAAATAGTTATAATTATAAGACCCAATTGTCTAAGAGTAGACAAAGCAATAATCCTCCTCAAATCAAACTCAAAATTAGCCCCAAGACCAGCCATAAATATAGTCAACCCTGAAACCAGCAACAAAAAAACATTCAGCCAATACCCAAAAGAAGGGCTAAAACGAATAAGGAGATAAACCCCCGCAGTAACCAGGGTAGAAGAGTGCACTAAAGCAGAGACAGGAGTAGGGGCAGCTATAGCTGCCGGTAGTCAAGAAGAAAAGGGAATTTGAGCACTCCTAGTTATAGCAGCCAAAACAACAAGAAAAGAAATTAATTCTATCTCAAAAGAACTTGACAAAACCTCCAAATAATAAATAAAACTTCAGCTGCCAAAATTAATTATCCAAGCAATAGCCATCAACAGGGCAACATCACCAACCCGATTAGACAAAACAGTTAACATACCAGCCCCATAAGACCTCACATTCTGATAATAAATTACCAACAAATAAGAAACCAAACCTAACCCATCCCAGCCCAATAAAATTCTAATCACATTAGGACTAATAATTAGAAATATTATAGAAACAACAAACATCAAAACCAAAGAAATAAATCGAACAATATTTAAATCACCAGACATATAATCATCTCTATAAAGAATAACCAAAGAAGAAATAATAAAAACAAACCCCATAAACAACAAAGACATCCAATCAAACAAAAAAGTCATAACAACAGATCTACCATTTAATGTAATAATATCCCAATCAATAAAATAAATCAAATCATTTATAATAAAATAAGAACCCAAGACACAACAAGCCCAACCAGAAAGAAATAAAAAAACAAATCTAATAAAACAAATAGACATAAACATAAATCTAAAATATACAAATATATCATCGGCACCACAAACCAATATTTTCCATTAAACTATTTAGATTCAATTAAACTCAAAAAACAGTAACATCAACCTTTAAAATAATTAAATTTAAAGGAAACCAATGTAAAAACAACAACAAAAACTCACGAACATATCCCAAAGAACAGGAGTAAACTCCAGAATAAATAGAACCATGCTGACTATATGAATACAAATAAAGGGTATAAGCAGCACTAAAAAATGACAAAAAAATTAAAACAAATATAAGGCACCAAGACCAAGAAACCAAACTACTCAACAGCCCAATCTCCCCTAAGAGATTTAAAGAAGGGGGAGCAGCCATATTACAAGATCTCAACAAAAACCATCACATCGCCATTCTAGGCATCAAATTAATTAAACCCTTATTAATCAAAAGACTCCGTCTACTAAACCGTTCGTAAGAAATATTAGATAGACAAAAAAGACCAGAAGAGCATAAACCATGAGCCACTATTAAAGCAAAAGAACTGCAAACCCCCCAATAATTCAAGGTTATGATACCACCAATAACCATACTTATATGAGCCACAGAAGAATAAGCAATTAACGACTTCAAATCAGTTTGCCGCATACAAAACAAACTAACAAAGAGACCGCCCACCAAGCTTAAAGCAACCCAAACAACACCAAATTTAAACCCAAACTTAAACAACACAGGAAAAACTCGAAGAAGACCATAACCACCTAGCTTCAACAAAACACCAGCCAAAATCATAGACCCAGACACAGGGGCTTCAACGTGGGCCTTAGGGAGCCACAAGTGAACCATAAATATGGGCATCCTAACCAAAAAGGCAAAAACCATACAAACATAAAATAAGTTACCAACCAAATACCCTCTCCCACTTAATAAAAACAAACACAGAGAGCCCAGAGAGCTATAAATAAACAAAATACCAACCAAAAGAGGGAGAGAGGCCAACAAAGTATAAAACAATAAATAAATACCAGCCTGAACACGCTCAGGTTGATACCCCCAACCCAAAATCAAAAACAGTGTAGGAATCAGTCTACTTTCAAAAAAAATATAAAATGAAAGTAGACTGATTCTTCTAAAGGTGCAATACAACAGAATAGTAAGACTAATAACAACAAAAAGAAAAAAACCAGAAAAATAACTTAAACGAAAAACAGACTCTCTGGCCAAAACTATAAGAACACAAATCCATAAACTAAGAAGAACAAGACCATAAGAAATTAAATCACAACCAAAAATATACCCCAACCCGCTTCAACAAAAAAAATAAGGAAAGAAAAACAAATAAACAAAAGAAATAAAAAACATCAAAGAACAAATTAATCACCAAACCCCAGGGAAAACGCATAAAGGGATCAAAAAAACCAAAAAACAAAGAAACCTTAACATTGAAGAACTCTGTAAGATTGAAAATAATCATTACCATGACTACGAATTATAGAAACCAAGATAGACAAACCCAACGAGCCTTCACAAACAGAAAAAACCAGAAAATAAACAACAAAAAATAAACTATAATTAAACCTACACAAATAAAAATAAATAGAAAAATAAAGAACCAACACAACAAACTCCAATCTCAACAAAGTAATCAACAAATGCTTCCGACTAGAAGAGAAAGCCCAAATACCACAAAAATAACAAATAAAAAAATATAATCACATTGGCATTAATTAAGTTTTAATAATTTAATGGAAAATATTGGTCTTGTAAATCAAAAATAAGGAACAACCTTTTAAAACTTCAGAGGAAAAGCACCAATGCCATTTCATTAATCCCCAAAATTAACATTTTAAATAAAATACCCCCTGACATAATAACAAAACTATTTATATCAATAAGAACAGCAACAAGATTAATATTCACACAAATAAAACACCCCATAGCCATAGGACTAATATTACTAATACAAACAGTCATAGTATGTCTAATCAGAGGAACTATATACAAAAGCTTTTGATTCTCATACATCCTATTTATAATCATAATTGGAGGAATGTTAGTACTATTTATATACATAACAAGACTAGCATCAAACGAAATATTCTCACCATCAAACAAAATACTTATATCCTCATCAATCATTTTACCCATTCTAATTTACATTATACCAACCCTAACAAACAACAAGGAAATAAATATTCACAACACAATAATAGAAAACGAAATCACAACCACAACAACCGTCATATACAATCAAATAATAGGAATAATAACAACCATATTAGTAATTTATATACTATTAACACTAATTGTAGTCGTAAACATCATTAACGTATCCAAAGGACCCTTACGACACACAAGATAATGAATAAACCCACACGAAGCAACCACCCCTTATTTAAAATTGCAAACAACGCCTTAGTAGACTTACCAACACCTTCCTCAATTAGAGGGTGATGAAACTTTGGGTCGCTACTAGGAATCTGCCTAGTAGCTCAAATTGTAACTGGATTATTTCTAGCCATACATTATTGCCCAAATGTAGATGCCGCCTTTAGAAGAGTAAGACACATTTGCCGAGACGTAAACTATGGTTGACTACTACGAACCTTACATGCCAATGGAGCATCCTTGTTCTTCGTCTGTATTTACCTGCATACAGGACGAAACATATACTACGGGTCATACAACTTTATACACACGTGATCCGTAGGGGTAGCAATCCTATTCCTAACTATAGCAACAGCGTTTATAGGATATGTCCTACCATGAGGACAAATATCATTCTGAGGTGCAACAGTGATTACAAACCTCTTATCAGCAATCCCTTATGTAGGAAGGGAAGTAGTACAATGAGTTTGAGGAGGGTTTGCGGTAGACAACGCCACCCTAACCCGATTCTTCGCACTACATTTCCTAATACCATTCGTAATTGCAGCAATAGTAATAATCCACCTGTTATTCCTTCACCAGACAGGATCAAATAACCCCTTAGGGCTAAATAAAAACACAGACAAAATTCCATTCCACCCATACTTCACAGTAAAAGACATATTAGGGTTTGCACTAACCATTATAATACTAACAACCCTAACCCTAAAGGAGCCTTACCTTTTAAGAGACCCAGACAACTTCACACCAGCAAATCCACTAGTAACACCTGTTCACATTCAACCTGAATGATACTTCCTATTCGCATACGCAATCCTACGGTCAATCCCAAATAAGTTAGGAGGAGTAATCGCCCTAGCAATATCAATTGCAATCTTATTTGTCATACCAACAAATAAATCTAAATTCCGAGGAACTCAATTCTACCCAATCAACCAAATCCTATTTTGAACAATAACAAACACAGTAATCCTGCTGACATGAATCGGAGCACGACCAGTAGAAGACCCGTACGTCCTGACAGGACAAATCTTAACAACAATTTACTTCATATACTACATAGTAAGACCTATAACAACAAAACTATGAGACAAAATAACTGACTAAAGTTAAAAAGCTATAGACAAAGCCTAATGTCTTGAAAACATTACGAAAGAAGTTCAAATCTTCTATTAACTTCCCATACTTAAATTAGTACACTATAATAAAGAAAAAATAAAACACTTAACACCAATAAAAAACAAAAGATAATTTAATGAAAGAGGCAAAAATCTCTTCCAAGCTAAATACATCAACCTATCATAACGAAACCGAGGGACCGTCCCCCGAACCCAAATAAACAAGAAAGAGACAAAAGCAAGCTTAACATAAAAAAAAAAAGAATAAAGGTCACTACCTAAAAAAATAATACAAAACAATAATCTCATAAAAAGGATGCTTGCATACTCAGCCAAAAAAATTAAAGCAAACCCCCCACTACCATATTCAACATTAAACCCAGAAACAAGCTCAGACTCCCCCTCAGCAAAATCGAAAGGAGTGCGATTAGTCTCAGCCAAACAAGAAATAAACCAAATAAATGAAAGGGGGAGAGAAAGAAAAATTATCCACAAATAAACTTGAAAGAAATAAAAACAAGCCAAATTGTAACTACTAACTAAAATAACAAAGGAAAGCAAGATAAAAGCCAATCTCACCTCATAAGAAATAGTCTGAGCCAAAGCACGAAGCCCTCCTAACAAAGAATAACTAGAATTAGAAGACCACCCAGCAATCATAACGGTATACACCCCCAATCTTGTACAAGCCAAAAAAAACAACAAACCCAACTCGAAAGAAATAAACCCACTCAAGTAAGGAACTAACAACCAAACCAACAAGGAAAGAAAAAACCCAAAAATAGGAGAAAAATAATAAATCAAATAATTAGAAACAATAGGGAAATATTGCTCCCTAGAAAATAACTTAATAGCATCTCTAAAAGGCTGAAGAATACCAACAAACCCTACCTTATTGGGGCCCTTCCGAATATGAACATACCCTAAAACCTTGCGCTCCAATAAAGTTAAAAAAGCTACCCCAACCATAACAAAAATCATTAACAACAAAAAGACAACAACAAGGAAAAAAAGATCAAACATATACTACCTGTAAAGTAACCTTACATTAATAGATTCTAAATCTAACGCACTTATCTGCCAAAATAGTACCACATTAACAAAAACCAATATGACAACTAAAATTATTCCAAATATCCGGTCCTCTCGTACTAAAATATATAACAACTCTATAGATAGAAACCAACCTGGCTCACGCCGGTCTGAACTCAGATCATGTAAGATTTTAAAGGTCGAACAGACCTAATCAATTTCAGCTCCTGCACCAAAAATTCATCTTAATCCAACATCGAGGTCGCAAACCCCCCCGCCAATAAGAACTCTCAAGGAGGATAACGCTGTTATCCCTAAGGTAATTTAATCTTATAATCAAAATAAATGGATCAAAAATATTATATATAAATATTCAAAAACAAAGAGAAGTTAAACATTATTACTCTCATCACCCCAACAAAACAATGCCTCCTACTTAATAAATATAAACAAACAACATAAAAATAAGAACAATGTTAAACTCTATAGGGTCTTCTCGTCCCATAAAAACATTTAAGAATTTTAACTCAAACGCTAAATTCAATAAACAATGTCTCTAAGACAGCTTATGTCTCGTCAAGCCATTCATACCAGATCACAATTAAAGAACTAATGATTATGCTACCTTTGCACGGTCAAAATACCGCGGCCCTTTAACAACAGTCAGTGGGCAGGCCATACTTCAAAAACTAACAAGAAAAGATGTTTTTGTTAAACAGGCGGACATAAAATTTTGCCGAATTCCTTAAAAGCAATTAACACCTCCAATATCTCAAACAAAATAACAAATAAAATTTACTAATTACACAATAATTACTATACAAACCAAAAATAAAGAAAATATTTCAATAAATAACTTAAATAACAAAAAATTAAAAAAAGAACAAATAAAATTTTAACATAATCAAATAGAAAATCACTATAAAATCCACAAAACTAAATCAACAATAAAAATTATAAAAATAAAATAAAGAGCTAATCCCCCTTAATTTTAACATCAAATAAAAATAAATAAACCAACAATAAAAATTAAATAAGACGTATGAATTAAATTCATTTCTTGAAAAACCAGAAACCACTAAAGACGAATAACATTTCACTACCAACCACTTATTAATAATGCTGATGAAACAGCAACTAACATAAGCCATTAACTCCTTTAAAATCGGGAAATAAAAATAAATAATAAAATTCAATGAACCCTGATACACAAGGTACAACAAATAAAATCAACTTCCAAAAAAACATTAATTTAAACAACCCTCCACAGTACAAATAAACTATAGTAAAAAAATTAAATCAAGAAAATACAACAACAAAACAGTATTTTAATAAATAAAACAAATAACCACAAAATAAGTTAAAACAAGACAATCAATAAAATCAGACCATGTCGAATCGCACGACATAACAATTCAGCGTAAATGAAAACTCAACTAACAGAAATGGCCTGATATCAATCCAGCCGCACCTTCCGGTACAACCACTTTGTTACGACTTATCTCATCAAAATAAACGAGAGCGACGGGCGATGTGTACATATCCCAGAACCAATTATCATAATAACAATCTACAAATTATTACAACTAAATCCAATTTCATGCCAATATTAAAACCGACAATCCATAAACAAATAACAATGTAATCCATCATTCCACTTAAAAACAAGCTGCACCTTGACCTGAAATATATCAAAATAAAGAAACCAGAAAATTAATATAACCCTAAAAAGATAATCAATAAACGGCGGTATACAAACCAAAATCAAATAAGTAAGGTCCAACGTGGACTATCGATAACGGGACAGATTCCTCTAGACGGAATGAGATACCGCCAAATTCTTTAAGTTTCAAGAACATAACTATTACTACTCAGGTACAAATAAAACTTAACATTCTAAAATAATAGGGTATCTAATCCTAGTTTAAAAATAGAATTTCATAGCCTCCAAACATAATAAAGACAAACAAAAACAATAAAAATTTCACCCATAAACCACCCAAACAAAATCAACCAAACAATATACATGTAACTACCTTTAATACCAACTCCGTTCAAATGCTTCCAAGGTATAACCGCGGCTGCTGGCACAAAATTTAACCGAAACTAAAATGCATTGCTAAATACAAGAATACTTGATCACCTAACAATAACTAATGAGGAGTATCACCCATAACGCCCTAAACCCATCAAGAACCTCAAAGCAAATTCACGCACACACTTACATATAGAACAAGCAAAAATTGAACAAATAAAAGCAAGAATAAAACTTCACTTCACTTGTCTAAACATATGTACCCATCACGGTTCAAATCACAGAAAAACTGATTAA